TCTAGCAATAATAGAATATAAATATTCTGTTTACTGAATCACATAAAATTTTAGCCAACTCCATATAATATATGTATTTCATACGTATGAACGGAGACGAGACGGAGGAATGAAGAGCATTTTCGACGCAAGTTCGAATTTGCGACAGGATAGGTAAAAATAGAAATAAATTGATCAAATATTCCTGGAAAAATTCTGTCACTTATACTTAATGGAGTCTTGTATAGAATATCAAAATTGATCCAATTTCTACCTATTATTATGATATTACGATCTGATGGGATACCAACAAAAAAATAAATGGTTCAATCTCCTCTCTATGAATGAGATAAAGACAGAATAATCAAAAGTAGTATAGAGTTTCCTTTTTTTAACACACTAATTCAAAAAAGAATTCGCGGATTCTTTTTGGTAGTGAGTGGAATTTATAGAATACGATTAAATTGCGTTGCGTAATATAATATAAATATACTAAGAATTGTATTTATTAAGTACATGCTGATACGGCTATCTATCTAGCCATATATCACAACTTTTATTGAAATTTCACTTGGGACAACATGGGCCACACTCCATCAAAATTTGTATTTTCTATTCAATATATTCAAATATTCAATGAAAAATTGAAACAGGATGATTCTCTATAGGGATATGTACATAAGAGAGAGATCCGGCTTGGTATCTAGGTAACAATTTCTGTTCTGGGATTTACATATATACATATATGTTGTTATAATTGAAATTGAAAAGGATTGATTATTGAAAAAATGAATACTGATTAGTCATATTAGTCATAAATTAATTTGATTTTATGATTTTCTTTTGCCATTCAAGGAAACCAAATTTCATTGGAGATAAAAATGGAAGAACCATTCACTAATTCAAAGTAAATTGTTAATGGTTCTGATTTGCCTCAGTCTGTGACCGGAAATCCATTTTTTCTACTCTCAATAAAAAAAAAAGAAGGGAAGTTTTTAAGCTTGAGATACAATCAATCGAAGAGAATAATATAAACTAGATCCAAATCCAATAAAAAATAAAAAAAAAGAATTAGTAATAGAAATAGAATATAGATAATATTTTTATCTATTTTGGACCGAATTTGGCGGCATGGCCAAGTGGTAAGGCGGGGGACTGCAAATCCTTTATCCCCAGTTCAAATCCGGGTGTCGCCTGATCAACAAAAGATCGGGGATTTCTTATCCTGTTGATCTAAATTCGATGCATTTTTGCTCCGCAAGAAGCAGAGGCAAAGGACTAAGCGGACGTGTCAATACTTGATTTTTATAACCCATAGCATAGGTTTTATAAAAGACTGTAATTTTTTTTTTCTCAAAATCTGGGTGTAGCCCAAACAAACCGGTATCAATAGGGATGAAGCAACTCTCACTTATTAATTTAACGATAGGTTCGGGCCATTTATTTTATTTAATTGAAAAATCAAATAAACGGCGAGAGTCAATTCAGGGATTCAGAACTAAGGTCGGAAATCTCGGTATCCGAGGGTTCCTAAAGGGCACTCCTTTTTTGGTACTAGAATTGAAGAAGAGATTATACGATATCATATCAAGATCTCTTAAACTGCCCTTATTAAACAAAGTAGTGTCTCGCGATACCGTCTGGTATTAAATTAGATCGGATACGATGATGGGAAATCTATTTAGGAGTTGTGGAAAGGCCCGAAGATACTTTTTATCCAGACTCACGAGAGGCTATGAGTGCTCAGACATGCAATCAGAATGGTTGGTCTACTCTTATTTTTATAGAGTAAATAGAGTAAAGTTCAAAGTTGAAAAGAAAAAATGTATGTAGGAATAGTGGTGGTGGGTTCTCCCGATTCTTTCACAGAAAGAAAGACAGTAAGCTTAGATCAAATAGGAAATAGAGGTATCTGATAGATAGTTATCTCTCTTGATGGTATATTTTTATGCTTTTTGCTTAGTAAAGAAAGATATCAAAACAAACAAAGGGTCTTACTATTCTTACTCTTACATGCTCCACTCCATTAGAGGAGCATTCCTTTGCTATTTCCAAAGAAAAAACGTGTGTATCATCGTATTTGTACTTAATGCTTCCTGATTCTAGCAGAAACCCTAAAATATAGAAACTTGTTACGAGTGTATTCATTGAATTGGTTTGGTTCATCAACAGTCTTAACTCAGAATCCTATTTTGACTCTGCGCCATTGATTCCACTATGATTATTAATCAATAACAGAATAATTCCTTCATAGAAATAGGGGCATAATTCACATGGATATAGTAAGTCTTGCTTGGGCTGCTTTAATGGTAGTCTTTACATTTTCCCTTTCACTTGTAGTATGGGGAAGGAGTGGACTTTAGGGCTGGGGGCACTACTAATTGAGTAATCGATTGCTCAATCGAACTGTATCAACTCTTTATTGATCATTTTTCGAAGCCTTAAAAAAAAATCTCTTCAAAATTGTACTTGAATACAGTAATGAAAGATTATCATCATTGTATTTCGAAACTCAAAGAAAGTCGTTCCGCTATTACGACAATACATATTTGCTTTCTGCTGGAAACGAAGCGATTAGTGATTGTCCAAAAAGGTCCTACACATAAATAACACAAAATAAAATTGGATCTTTCTTCGACCATATATCACACATTTAACATTTGTTTTAGACTCCTAGAAATGTTTTTATGCTTTTTTTGACCCATTTCATGTTTAAGCATGAAAAATGGACAGGCTCTATTCTACTCCTTTTCCAAATAAAATCCGAAGAGGTTACCATATAACTCCGCGGATCATCCCTTAAATTGTGACTTCTTGAGATGGGAAATCAAAATAAAAGAAATAGAATTAGAGTGCTATCTATATGTACATCTAATATATGTACATATTGTAATTTGATCTATATGAAGCCTATATTCGTATACAATACAACTTTATATAATAAAAAATAGTATACAATACTAGCCAGTGTGGTAGAAAGAACTATAGTTCTTTCTACCACACTAGCTTATTAGATACTTACTAAGATACTTCTGATTCCATCCGAATCATTTCATTTAAGACTTAGAGTTTGAATCCCTTTCTTTCATTTCTTAAATCATTGATAAGAATTAATAATTCAAATTAATCATTTTGGCTAACTGTTTTTACATAGATGATAAGTAAAAAAGCAGTAGGAACTAGAATGAACAGTGCAGTAGCAATAAGTGCGAGAATATTGACTTCCATAATCTTCTTTTTTTTGTTTCGCAATAACTCGGGATCTAATCCCATAGAGATGAGAAATTTGACTCTTGTAAATTCAATGGGATGAATTACATCCTGATAATACTGAATCAGATCAATATTATGAATAATAATTTCTGATCTATCAAATGAATTCATCGTCGAAAATGAAATAGTATAACATAGGAAGATCTTTTATCCATACTAAATAAAAAATACCATTTTTGATTGTATCAGAAATACCCGCCGTTGGATTTTCGTCCCCTTTTTGCACTTTTTCTTTTCTATAACCTAGCATCTTCCTTATACAACTTTTCTACTTATACATAGAATTATGTACATAAAATTATGAAGTATCATATGATATGACCAGTATTCTCTGGGTCATACACAGATCCAAACAGTATAAGTGAGATAGAAAAAAGAAAGGATTAAGGATAAAAAATCGAATATTCGAACAAATGAAATTTACTAAGAATAAGAAAGGGGACGTTGCTTGGTTGGTCTTTTCTTTTATTTAGTATCCTCTCTTTATTGGATTGGGATTGGAACGTATACATGAAAAACGCAGTATGCAATTTGAATGAGAATGAAATAGATTGTTTCCAATTAGTATTAATAATTGAGGATACACAAAAAAAAGTAGGAATTTAGAAAGGATGTGCTTTAACCTGAAAAGTACTTCGCCGGGTAATTAAATTCTATTTATATTAAGTGTATCGTACAATAAACGAAGACAATTTATGTCTGTACTCCCCATAAAAATATGGGCACTCTATTTCATTTCATTGATCAAGAACAATCGAAAAAGAAAGTGAGTATAGTATCTCTTAAATTTTAAATTTAAAATACTGAATATAGTCAGTCTGAATATAGCAATACTACCGATTGTACTAATCTACATATGTCTCTCCCTTATCAATCAGTACTAGTGAAAGAAATTCCCCTATTTGTCTGATGATAAATGCGAAACAAAAGAAATAAAAATCCCCCTCCCGCAACGGAGATTCCATTTTGCTCCCCGTCTTCCCTTTCGCTAAAAATAAAAAAAATGAATTGAGAAATTCATCGGATCCTAGTTCGGGACTGACGGGGCTCGAACCCGCAGCTTCCGCCTTGACAGGGCGGTGCTCTGACCAATTGAACTACAATCCCAGCGAGGTGTATAGCATACATATTCTTATGGTTTCATAAGAACATTCTACTTGTCATGTTGTAACGTAACGGATACGCGAATGATATATTGATATCATATCCACATAAACACGGGCTTTTGTGAGAGTAGCGCGGATTATTAGTAACTAGTGATTTTTTATTTTATTGTTAAAAATAGATAATCAATCTTTCAATGAGATGAGAAAAAAAATATAGATGGAGCAAAAAAATTGACCCTTTTTCTTTATTTCTACGGATCAGGCATCTCTGTTTCCTTCTCATGGAACGGTGAATTTTTGGGCCGAGCTGGATTTGAACCAGCGTAGACATGTCGCCAACGAATTTACAGTCCGTCCCCATTAACCGCTCGGGCATCGACCCAGGAAGAATTCATTCTAGGCTTATTGATAATCCATGATCAACTTCCTTTCGTAGTACCCTACCCCCAGGGGAAGTCGAATCCCCGTTTTCTCCTTGAAAGAGAGATGTCCTGAACCACTAGACGATGGGGGCATATCCGCCCGACCGTCATCATACTATGATGATAGTATGAACAGTTTTTGGAATTGTCAATATAATCTAATGGTATGGCTAGATCGGAAAAGTCTTTCTATCTATGTTCTAATTCTATAGAATTAGAA